TTGCCCCGGTTGTATGTAAACCCCCCCTTCACCCCCACCCCCTAAAGTGGTAAAGAAGGGCTCTTTGGGGTCTCATTTTCTTTCTATCTGACAGGACAAGCAAATAGGAAGGGATGGTTCTTTCATTGCATTGATAGAAGTGTGACTAGAAAAAGAAAGACTCTCTCTATTACTTTGAGAAGAGAATCGTTGGTTTGACCGACGAACTACGTGGGAAAATGAACCTTCTTTCTTTCATTTTCAGCAAGCTTCAAAACGTGAAGCGCCAACGCGCGCAACGGCTTTGAAGCCGTTGCTTGCTGGCTGCTGAAAAGCCTATTAGTCAAACGCGCTCATACGTTTTTCAGCGCTTCAAAGCCGTTGCGCTTTAAAAAGGGCCCCTTTAGGGCCCAGGCCCCTGACGGAATAGCCCTAACTAAAGGGGGGGGCGCTTCACGTTTTGAAGCTGGTTTGGAAAGTCACAATTCAGTCCGGTTTCGGAAAACTTGCCGGTCGCGGATTAGTTCGTTCTGCGCCGCCGGCGGCCCGATAGACCGAAAACGCGCAGGTTGATTGGTTGAGGCTGCATTCATTTATTCAACTTGACACGTGGGAAGGGCTGACTCTCCTAGTGGCTCGGCTTGGTCTCGCTCCCGCACGCCTGGACGATTGATTGAGAATCTCGAGAACCTTTCTGAACGTCCGTCTTCGCGGGGCGATTTGAAAAGGAGTATATCCCTCTCCTTGTAGTGCCTTCCATTCCACTATTCTGATCGAGAAAGATTCTCTTCCGAGTCATAATTATATTAAAAAACGATGCTTCCTTGGCCGTGTGGAACATGGATTAGCATTATGTCATTCCTACAAGTGATCCCCCATCCAGGACTGGAAGAAGTGCTATATGAGGACTTCGAGATCAAATATAGAATGTTTCTTTCCATTCCTCGTGAGCCACTTATTTCTCCGAAACAAGAGATCAAAGCGATTTTCCTCCTTTTTCCCAATAAGTCGACGGCGTTACACCATTGGGATACTTCGAATAAACTTGAGTACATATAGGATACACCGGTGCTAAAACCTTTTCTCGAGATATCTTCCAAACTGTTGGGGTCGTTGCTCCGGATGTTGTTCCCCCGGTGTGAAACCAGTTGGTTCCGTAGTTTGAGAATTCTGCTGATCCCAAGTACTCCATCTCCATCATTGCATATGGGAATATAAAAAGTAAAGAGGAGAAGGCATGACCAGAAGAATTGTGTGAAATAAGTGAATTTATCCAGTTGAGGCATTATTGATTGAGAAAAAATGAATCCCTCCAGACAGAAAGAGACTCCTTCCTGTACGAGTAGTGAAGAACTAAACGAGAGCTGGTTGGTTGGTTGTTTACCAACGGAAAGCATGGGAGAAAGGAAAGAAAGATGCACAAATCTAAAAGGAGGAGTCAATGATGGAGACTAAACGCATTGACGGTGAGGTGTCAGAATACATAACACTATGGAATTTCAACGGTGCGTACGTTTCCAATCAGAAACCCATTTGAGCAACTCTTTACGAGCTCGATCATCGAATTTTTGATTTTCATCCCTATATAATTTATAATAATTAGATTGTCATTCTCTTATTTTGGCCTCCTTCAAAAAGGATAGATCCTTTTCGTCATCAATCTGAAGAGCCTTATAAAGGCTCTCAAGGTAGTTGTCTCTTCGCTGGTACCTATGGCCGACGTTGGCCAGGAATTGGAGTTCCGTTTTTATTTTCTCTCTCCTCGAGACGAGGTATTCGTGTGGAACTCCAATTTCGTCCGGCTCCGGAACCGGAGGTTGAGCATTCAGTTAGAGACGGCGATCGCTGGTTCGCCAGAGGAGAGGGTGTTGCCCGCATAATTGCAAAGCCCTCCTGCCCGCTGACTTACTGGCCACGTTACTGATAACCTAGGAACGAGCAAAGAATCAAGTTTGCCCCGACGACACTAGAACCTACGGGCGGGGCATTTTCGGGGAGTAGCCCGCTTCTTCAGAAACTTCCTGGCACATACATTAAGGGAGCCATTGAAAGGTGACTGAAACACCAGAAACGGGGACTACCCGAGCTAATGATAGAGGCAAGAACACTTTCCGGCCAGGTCCCATTGATTGATCATAACGATATCGTGGAAATGCTGCGCGGACCCATATATATAGGAACGGAAACAGAATCACCTTGATACTAAACCGGATCGAGCCCGGGATCTTCTTGGAAATGGGAAGATCTAGGATAGGCGGCCAACCTCCTGGAGAGAGCGATGTGCATGGACCAGGTGAGTAGGGATGCAGCTCCGTGGACCGCTCGTCGGGCCTGATAGGTGGTGGTATCACACCCTTCTCAAAGGAACCGTACGTGACACTCTCGCGTCATACGGCTCCGTCCCGGAATCTGGACCTCCCCTTTCCTTTGACCAACGGGTCCTCGAACCAACCTGTCCTCGCAGCTTCAAAACGTGACGCGTCCCCCCCCCCCTCCCCCCGGTTCTGGTTCAGGAAAGGGT